CTATCAAAAGAGAATTTCTATTCAATGCAAAAGTGAAGTAGGATTATTTTATGATAATTCCCTATCGACAACATATCTAAATAATAGATATCTGTGTAACAATTTATGTTCTGGGGTTTACATATACTCATATGGTTTGTTATAATTGCAATTGAGAAGGATTTTTTGATTGAAAAAATCAATACTGATTAGTTCTGTCTCAATTTGTATTTTCTTATGTCATTAGGAAAACGCAATTTGAGATTCAAATCCCAGAATCGTTCATGAATTCGAAGTAAGCAGTCAATAGTTAATGGTTCAAATTTGTTGGCTGAAAATACCCATTTGATTTCTCAATAGAAAAGTGAGAGAATATTTTTAGCATTGTGTAGTTTCAGATACTATACAATCAATCGAAGGGATGGATCAAATCCAATCAAAAAGGGGTCTTTCTTTTAGGACAAGGATTAAGGAAAACAGGAGTCAAAATGAAAGTACAATAAAAATTCAATAATCCGGGAAAATTTTCATCTATTTTGTATCATTTTGGCGGCATGGCCGAGTGGTAAGGCGGGGGACTGCAAATCCTTTTTCCCCAGTTCAAATCTGGGTGTCGCCTGATCAACAAAAAACTCGAAATCTCTTCTGTTTTGCTGATATAACTCGCAGAATTCTTCCCCGGTAAAAGCCGAGGAAACTGACTGTTGATACTTTGTTTGATTCTAAGCATGTGGTCTGAAGGTTTTCTAAAAGAAAAGATTGTGAATCCTCGTTCTCATCTAGGATTCAAGGAAATATTCTAATCTACTGGGAGAGGGGTTATCAAGACTTCACGATTCCCTTCTATTACTAAGGGAGTGTCTAATGACTGGATCTTGAATCAAATTGTAGAGCCTGATAGGAAATTCAGTTAATAGTTTTGGAAAGGGGCGGAAGTTGCTTTATATACGACGGACTCGCGCGAATCTCTGAGTGCTCAGGTATCCATATTAGATTGGATGGATAAGTGGCTTTTATAGAAAAAGGGTCAAAAAGAAAGAATTTCTTTTCGGCAACCCCTAGTCAAGCCCCCTCTTTCAGAGCGATAATCGGGAAAGGGGGTACGGATTAGATCAAATGGGGAAATAGAGGTCTGTAATAGATAGTGATTTCTCTTTTTTAGTGATTTCTCCCCTTCTGTTTTTACTTACGAAGGTCACCAAAACAAAAAAAGAATAGGGCTTCTTATTCCTACATGTTCCCATTCCCTTAGGATGTTACTACGTATTTTTGCTTGTGTTTAATCTTTCCCGATTCGAAATCATAATCGATTTATTGGATTGCTTTCTCAATAGTGTTAGGTCAGAATCCCTTTTTGACTCTGCGCCATTGATTTCACTATTATTAGTGAAGAATAATGGAATAATTCCTTCGTATTTATAGAGATAGGGGACATAATTCACATGGATATAGTAAGTCTCGCTTGGGCTGCTTTAATGGTAGTCTTTACATTTTCCCTTTCACTCGTAGTGTGGGGAAGAAGTGGGCTCTAGAAGTACTACTAATTGAGTTTGAGGAATCAAACCGTATCAATTGTTTTATAGATCGTTCTGCAACGCGTTTTGAACTATTAAAAAAATCTGCATTTCGAATCTTTCCAATGGAGTAATCTAGGATATGAATCATCCTCTTTCAATCAAAGAGATATTTCAGCGATTCCCGTCTTTGTATTTCGAAAAGAAAGGGATTCAGATGATTGGAAATTGATTCCAACCTAAAATTCTTCCGAAATTTTCTATTTCAATCAGGCTCTTACTATCTTTATAGATGGATACTGAGGAAGACCGGACCTTTTTTTTGATTTCTTTCCCTCTTTACTCTTCAAAGAAGAAGTCGTTTTGTTAAGTGTATACACACCGCACTTTCTATGAGAAATAATAGAGAGATAGTGATTGTCTAACGAAAGACTTTGCAATAATAAGATCTTGAATCAAGCGAGTCACATATTGGACATTTACCGCCTGGTTTCTAATTTTAGAAAGGCGATTTATGCTTTATCGACTTATTTCATATTCTGGTTCGGGCCTTAAATAAAAATAGGTGAGGTTTACTTTTCCTTATTACTAACAGGAAATGAATTAGAATCCTAAGAGAAGAATTATTTCCGATTGATCGGAACAAATAGATGTAGCAAATTGGGTGTTATGTCAATTCCATACAATATATGTATATTAGATGATATGTATATTAGATGGAATTAATATACACATATATGAAGAGACTATTCTAAATTGATCTATAGAAACTTAAGCCTTTATCTTTAATCTTTATTCTAGATTACAACTTTCTAGACTAAGTTTATAGACTAAGAGATAGATAGTATGAAATAGATGAATCTTTCTTTCTACCATACTATCTATCTCTTAGAATACTGCCGATTATAGTCCGCTCATTTCATTTAAGTTAAGACGTGAAATTGGAATCCTTTTCATTTGACTTCGTCCATTTTTGATAAGAACTCAGAAGGAAAGTTTCATTCAAA